AAAAGGGGCATAAGTCGAGCTACAAGAAAAATTCCCGCTGCTACCATCGTAGCAGCATGTATAAGGGCCGAAATAGGGGTCGGCCCTTCCATTGCATCAGGTAACCATACATGAAGGGGAAATTGTGCAGATTTAGCAATCGCACCAGCAAATAATAGAACAGCGCACAAAGTAACAAATACAGAATTGACCTCATTATTAGAAATCAAGTTATTGAATATTTGAAATAAATCACGAAATTCGAAACTCCCCGTTATCCAATAAAACCCTAAAATGCCTAATAATAAACCAAAATCACCAACACGATTAGTTACAAATGCTTTTTGACAAGCCTTTGCTGCAACAGGTCGTGTGAACCAAAATCCTATTAATAGATACGAACACATTCCAACCAATTCCCAAAAAATATAAATTTGTATCAAATTTGAACTAGTAACTAATCCCAACATGGAAGTACTGAAAAAACTCATATAAGCAAAAAATCTCAAATATCCGTGATCATGAGACATATAATTATCACTATAAATCAGAACCATAATTCCAACAGTAGTGATTAATATTGACATAATAGAAGTAAGTGGATCGATCAAGTATCCGAATTCTAAAGAAAAATCATTATTTATAATCCAAGACCATACATATTGATAGACAGAACTGCTATTTATTTGCTGAATAGACAGATTCAGAGAAAAAATCATGACTATACTTAACAATAAAACGCTCTGAAAAGCCCACATACGACGAAGACTTTTTGTTGCCGTCGGAAAAAGAAGAAGTCCCAACCCTATTAACATAGGAACTGGAAGTGGAAGAAAAGGTATTATCCACGCATATTGATATGTCTGTTCCATAAAAAAAGTTTTTTATTCTTAATTAATTGTTTTCGATTCACCGGATCTTACCTCTTTCGAAAAAAGTCAATAAAAAATCAAGATATGCACTAACTTATTGAATAATTTTATATTAGTATTTATTCTGAGTCTTTTCAAAATCGTTCAAATATTCAAAACAAGAAGTTACAGTTGGTCAAATGATATTACTAAGTGACATATAAAAACGAATACTTATAATAGGAAAATGAAAATATAGCAAGGATAAAAATTTAGGCTAAAAAGAATACTTTATCCTGATATGAATTATAGGATTAACTAAGGGCATTGGTCTAATGAAAAAACCTCTTGATTTTCGTTAGTTTATTTAAACTCATTAACTAATTCATTATGGGATTGATTGTTTTCTATTTCAATCAAAACAATTTATTAGTAAAGTTTAGAAGATTATAGATCTAAAATGAACCTTTTTTATCAAGTTTGACTAAAAAAAGACTCCATTTATTAGGCAAAAGTTTACAATCCTTTGAGGTATTTTATTACATGTAAATAAAGTATAGAATAAGGAAAATAAAGGGTTTTTAGGTTATTTATTTCTTTTATTAAGTTTGATTTAGCAGATTCTAAAGATAGAACTTTGAGAGATAAACAACGAGAACTAAAAGTTCCAAAACAAAAATTTTTTTATTTCGAGTAATTTTTGATCCAATTTTAACGGATATTTGACATATCTATATTTCTTTTTTATGAAGAAAATCTTATTTAGATATATGAAGAGAATCTTATTTAGATAAAAAATATAGAATGAATAAGAAATAAGAATTCGTTTTGAACAATAGATGTCTTTCACATCCAACTATAACAATGAGTAACTTTTAAATGGCAGTTCCAAAAAAACGTACTTCGATATCAAAAAAGCGTATTCGTAAAAATATTTGGAAAAGGAAAGGATATGGGGCGGCGTTAAAAGCTTTGTCATTAGGGAAATCTCTTTCTACCGGGAGTTCAAAAAGTTTTTTTGTACGACAAACAAATAAGTCCTAAAATATCGGAATAATCAGATCAAAAAATCGGCTCATTAATTTGTTAATATCAAAGTGAATATAAAATGAATAATTGGCAGTACCTATTCTAATCAATATGAACTCAATATGAAATAGACCCTTAATTTGAATTTTATAAAAGAATTCTTCTGTTTTCTGAATTCTAAAATCTAAAAAAAAAAAAGAAGAAAGAAAAAATACAAAATTTTTTATTGATTTTATTTTTAGTATATTTTCACTCAAATTTTGGTGGTGGGGAGTCTTCTTTTCCCCATCGACCTTTACAAGAATGACAAATTCTTATGTTTCTCGGGAAGGCCAGATATAATATTTTTAGTTCAAATTAATGAAGTGTTTAAACTAATTGATTCCGTGTTAAAAATTTTTGGATAACTTTCTGACTTCTTAATTTATTTACTATATGGAATGAGTTTTCTATATATCTCCAATTTTCAGCCCAATCAATATCAATAAAAGAACTTAATTGTTGCAATGTTATGTACAAAAAATGTGTCAATTTGGAATAATCCAAAATTGACATATTTTAAATTAATTGATCAAATTGATTTTTTGTTTCAAATTTATAAAATCAGATAAACCAGAAAGAATGACAATAAAAGTAAAAAATGAAACTAATGAACCTTCAAATTGACTTTTGAACTCATTTTTTTATCAATTTGAATCTTTACTAAAAAAACTTATTTGATTGAATTGACTTGTTCAATCTCGACGATTGAACATAAATAGGGTATTATGAGTTCGAGCAAGCCGCTATGGTGAAATCGGTAGACACGCTGCTCTTAGGAAGCAGTGCTAGAGCATCTCGGTTCGAGTCCGAGTGGCGGCATGCCATCTTCTAAAAGAGATCCAATAGATCTTATAATAAAAATAAATTAAATTCCCTATTTCTATTTCTTAATTAATATAGGGGATTCCCTCCCCTTTTTTCATTTTTATGATATTTTCAACTTTAGAGCATATATTAACTCATATTTCTTTTTCTATTGTTTCAATTGTAATCACACTTCATTTGATAACCTTATTGGGCAATGAAATCATAAAACCATATGATTCGTCAGAAAAGGGGATGATAGCTACTTTTTTATGTCTAACAGGATTATTAACCACTCGTTGGATTTATTCAGGCCATTTCCCGCTAAGTAATTTATATGAATCATTAATTTTTCTTTCATGGAGTTTCTCCCTTATTCATATAGTGCCTTATTTCAAAATAAGAAAAAATGATTTAACCACAATAACTGCCTCAATTACTATTTTTACCCAAGGCTTTGCTACTTCGGGTCTTTTAAATGAAATATACAAACCCACAATATTAGTACCTGCTCTACAATCGGAATGGTTAATAATGCACGTAAGTATGATGATATTGAGCTATGCGGCTCTTCTTTGTGGATCATTATTATCAGTAGCACTTCTAGTCATTACATTTAGAAAGATTTTTTATAGTTCTAAAAGTAATAATTTATTAAAATTAAATGAGTCGTTTTCATTTGGTGAAATCCAATACAAGAATGAAAGAAACAATATTTTTCAAAAAACTTCTTTTTTTTCTGATAAGAATTATTACAAGGCCCAATTTATTCAACAATTGGATTATTGGAGTTATCGTGTGATTAGCCTAGGATTTATCTTTTTAACCATAGGTATTCTTTCAGGAGCAGTATGGGCTAATGAAGCATGGGGATCATATTGGAGTTGGGATCCAAAAGAAACTTGGGCCTTTATTACTTGGATCGTATTCGCAATTTATTTGCATACTCGAACAAATAAAAATTTGCAAGGAGCAAATTCCGCAATTGTGGCGACTCTAGGCTTTCTTATCATTTGGATATGCTATTTTGGGGTCAATCTATTAGGAATAGGGCTACATAGTTATGGTTCATTCACGTTAACCTATAGTTAAATTCAAGAAAAGTTCTTAAGAATACAAACAGAATGCAATACGGTGTATATAAAGCATCTTGTCTCAACCGGCGAGAACCGTGTGAATCAAGTAGTATAGTGATTCACGCGGTTCTCGCAAAGACCGAGTACATTGGGTAAAATTTTAAATTCATAGTTTGTTTTGACTTTATTTAAAATTTAATTTAAGAGAATAAAAATACTTCTTTTTTTTTTCATTAGCCAACCAACTCTAAAAATAATAGGAGTTTTTTTTTAGAAAACTATCTATAAAAATAATTAGATAGAATACCTTCAACCTTGTCAACTGATAGTGAAAGAACAAAATCGGGGTACATACCAATACCTATTACGGGTATAAAAAAGGAGATGGAAACAAATAACTCGCGCGGTCCAGAATCAAAAACATAAGAGTTTGGAGTATTAAATAACTTGTATCCATAGAATATCTGGCGTGACATAGATAATAAATAAATAGGAGTTAATATCATTCCAATTGCCATTACAAAAGTGATGGCAATTTTGGGCATTAAAAGATATTTTTGGCTGGTAATTATTCCTAAAAATACTAGCACTTCTGCAACAAAACCACTCATACCCGGTAATGCAAGGGAAGCCATGGAAAAACTACTGAACATTGTAAAGATTTTTGGCATGGGGATAGCTACTCCACCCATTTCATCGAGATAAACAAGACGTATTCTATCATAGCTCGTTCCCGCCAAGAAAAAAAGTGCAGCACCAATAAAGCCATGAGAGATTATTTGTAAAATAGCTCCATTGAGTCCCGTATCGGTTATCGAAGCAATTCCTATAAGTATGAAACCCATATGAGATACGGAGGAATAGGCTATTCTTTTTTTTAAATTACGTTGGCCGGGAGATGTTGAAGCTGCATAGATTATTTGTATTGTGCCTACTACCATCAACCAAGGAGAAAATATAGAATGAGCGTGTGGTAATAATTCCATATTAATCCGAATCAATCCATACGCTCCCATTTTTAATAAAATTCCGGCTAGAAGCATACAAGTACTGTAATGTGCCTCTCCGTGGGTATCTGGTAACCATGTATGTAGGGGTAGAATCGGCAATTTGACAGCAAAAGCAATTAAAAATCCAATATAGAATATGATTTCCAAAGCCACAGGATACGACTGATTAACTGATGTTTCAAAATTTAATGTTGGTTCATTCGAACCAT